AGGAGAATATCCTCGGGTTTCGAAGGAATCGCACGTATAGGAATTCAAAAAAGAATCGATTTGGTCCAGGTCATAATCCATATTGGATTCCCAAATTTATTAATAGAGGGCCAAACACGAGGAATAGAAGAATTACAGATGAATGTACAAAAGGAACTTCATTCTGTAAACCGGAGACTCAACATTGCTATCACAAGAATTGAAAAACCTTATGGACAACCAAATATTCTTGCAGAATATATAGCTTTACAGTTAAAAAATAGAGTTTCGTTTCGAAAGTCACTGAAAAAAGCTATTGAATTAACTGAACAAACAGATACAAAAGGAATTCAAGTACAAATCGCAGGGCGTATCGACGGAAAAGAAATTGCACGTGTCGAATGGATCAGAGAAGGTAGGGTTCCCCTACAAACAATTCGCGCTAAAATTGATCATTGTTCCTATACAATTCGAACTATTTATGGAGTATTAGGCATCAAAATTTGGATATTTGTAAACGAGTTTGGATATTTGTAAACGAGAAATAATAGACCTTTATTTGTCTTGCCATTCTGTCTAGTGATAGAACAAAAAATTACAAACTGTTTCATTCTTTTTCTGTTAAATCAAACAAAAATGAACAATTCTAATTCTATAAGGTTGAATAAAAATTCGATTGACCATTTAGTATAATTGCTATGCTTAGTGTGTGACTCGTTAGTTTTTTCTTTAGAGTTTAGGGTTGAGATTCAAAAAAAAAAAAAAAAAATAGACTAACCCCTACTATGAACTTAGTAACCATATAAATTAATAACCAACTTATTGCTTCGTATTGTCAAGATCCCAAGAAACAGTCACTATATGGGTGGATCGATCATATAGTTGTAGCAACTGAAATTTTTTCCATAAAAAAGAAATCTGATTATGGGCTGTGAAGCAAAAATAAAGGGATGTGGATAAATGGAAGGATGATAGAAAGAGAGAACAAAAATATCAATGATATATGATTCCAATATGTATGGTCTATGAATCAACTCATAAAAGGCAGTGTGATAAAGCATTAATACTGATATAATCAATACTGATATAAATATATAAATGAAATATAAATAAATAAAATAATATAAAAAAAAGAAAAAAAAATAATAAAGAATAAAGAGCCTCGGGTTAATAAAAACTGAGGAGATTGACTCGGGAACGAATTTTGCCGGAAGCTCCATTGCAGAGTTCAGGCCTAACCATTAATGGAGAAGCTATGGGAACGACGAAACCTGTGACTGCATAGGATTCTATTGAAAACGAATCCTAATAATTCATTGGGTGGGATGGCGGAACGAACCAAGAAAAAATTGATTTATTCTGAGAGGTGTCATGAATTGACTGACCCTACGAATGAAAGAGTCAATATTCGCCCGCGAAACCTTTATTTATTGGATTACAATTTTTGGCGCGATTCGATAGAGGTAAAAATAAGGATTCATTATATTCTACGTTATATTCTAAAAAAAGAAGCATTTTTTATATTTTCTATATCTAATAATATACACGTCTAGCTGTATATTTTGTATATACATCTTCCTTTGTAACAAATTAAATATGTAACAAATTAAATATCAATAAATGCCATTCATTACTTATAATTACTTATATTATTATTATAATTATTATATTTATAATAATAAATAATTATTATATTTATAATAATTATACATGTGTATCTGTAATATTATTGAATCGTTTCATTCGCGAGGAGCTGGATGAGAAGAAACTCTCATGTCCGGTTCTGCAATAGAGATGGAATTAAGAAACAACCATCAACTATAACCCCAAAAGAACCAGATTTCGTAAACAACATAGAGGAAGAATGAAGGGAATATCTTATCGAGGCAATCATATTTGTTTCGGCGGATACGCTCTTCAGGCGCTTGAACCCGCTTGGATCACAGCTAGACAGATAGAAGCGGGGCGGAGAGCAATGACACGATATGTGCGTCGTGGTGGAAAAATATGGGTACGTATATTTCCCGACAAACCTGTTACAGTAAGACCTACGGAAACACGTATGGGTTCGGGAAAGGGATCCCCCGAATATTGGGTATCTGTTGTTAAACCGGGTCGAATACTTTATGAAATGGGCGGAGTATCAGAAACTATAGCCAGAGCAGCTATTTCAATAGCTGCGTGCAAAATGCCTATACGAACTCAATTTGTTATTTCACGATAGGGATGTAGAACTAAACAAAAGGGATATTGAGGATGAAAAAACAACCGCAGGTTTATTCTGGACGGACAATATTTCTTTTTTTCCTTCATCCTTTGCTTGAAATAACAGATTCAAATAAAAAATATATGATTCAACCTCAGACCCTTTTGAATGTAGCGGATAACAGCGGAGCTCGAGAATTGATGTGTATTCGAATCATAGGAGCTGGTAATCACCGATATGCTCATATTGGTGACGTTATTGTTGCTGTAATCAAAGAAGCAGTGCCAAATATGCCTCTAGAAAGATCAGAAGTCATTAGAGCTGTAATTGTACGTACATGTAAAGAACTCAAACGTGACAACGGTATGATAATACGATATGATGACAATGCAGCGGTCGTCATTGATCAAGAAGGAAATCCAAAAGGAACTCGAGTTTTTGGTGCGATCGCTCGGGAATTGAGACAGTTGAATTTTACTAAAATAGTTTCATTAGCTCCCGAGGTATTATAAATACTAGTAGATGACACTATGATATAGTAGGCTATCTGAAATAGATCAAATTAATAGATTGTGTCTCACGCATATACTTTTTAAAATTTAATAATTCAAAAAAAAAAGAAAAAAGGAAACATGTTGATTATATCAAAATTAGGAGGCACAAAAAATTATAGTTCGTTATGGGTAGGGACACTATTGCCGATATAATAACTTCTATAAGAAATGCTGACATGAATAAAAAAGGAACGGTTCGAATAACATCTACTAATACCACCGAAAACATTGTTAAAATACTTCTACGAGAAGGTTTTATTGAAAATGTTCGGAAACATCAGGAAAATAACAAATATTTCTTGGTTTCAACCCTGCGACATAGAAAGACTAGGAAAGGAATATATAGAACCGTTTTAAAGTGTATCAGCCGACCCGGTTTACGAATTTATTCCAACTATCAACGAATTCCTAAGATTTTAGGTGGAATGGGAATTGTAATTCTTTCTACTTCTCAAGGTATAATGACAGATCGAGAAGCTCGACTAGAAAGAATTGGAGGAGAAATTTTGTGTTATATATGGTGATCCTCCTCCTCTGGTATCCTAATTTTATCTCTAACTTCCCATTTGTGAAATAGAGAGGAAAAGTGAATTATATACCTCTTCCTTCATTAGTTGATACTTCAAGGGGGTTACCTGGAATGAAAGAACAAAAATTGATTCATGAAGGTTTAATTACTGAATCACTTCCCAACGGTATGTTCCGGGTCCGTTTAGATAATGAAGATCTAATTCTAGGTTATGCTTCAGGGAGGATCCGGCGCAGTTTTATACGGATACTACCAGGAGATAGAGTAAAAATTGAAGTAAGTCGTTATGATTCAACCAGAGGACGTATAATTTATAGACTTCGCAACAAAGATTCGAACGATTAGGTGATTTTTTAAACATTCCTTTCATGGGGACACAATTCGAAGTTAAAAAAAAAAAAATATTCAAGAAACTTATTTTCTTCAAAAGAGTAGATTCAGAATTAAGGTAAGGAATAAGAAATATGAAAATAAGGACTTCTGTTCGTAAAATTTGTGAAAAATGTCGACTGATCCGTAGGCGCGGACGAATTATAGTGATTTGTTCCAATCCGAGACATAAACAGAGACAAGGGTAATCTTTCTAAAAAAGAACTTTCTTTTCTAAAGGGGAGGACCCATGTAAGAATAAAAGATCCGTTTTAACATGAAATGGATATCTCCGTATCTTTTCTTTCTGTATATTTCTGACTCATATTTATGAGACGATAAAATATGACAAAAGCTATACCAAGAATTGGTTCACGTAGGAATGGACGTATTGGTTCACGTAAGAATGGACGTAGAATACCAAAAGGAGTTATTCATGTTCAAGCGAGTTTCAACAATACCATTGTAACTGTTACAGATGTACGAGGTCGGGTGGTTTCTTGGGCCTCCGCGGGTACTTCTGGATTCAAAGGCACAAGAAGAGGTACACCCTATGCTGCTCAAGCCGCAGCGGTAAATGCTATTCGTACAGTAGTGGATCAGGGTATGCAACGGGCAGAAGTTATGATAAAGGGCCCTGGTCTCGGAAGAGATGCAGCATTACGAGCCATTCGTAGAAGTGGTATACTATTAAATTTAGTACGTGATGTAACACCTATGCCACATAATGGGTGTCGACCTCCTAAAAAAAGACGTGTGTAGAAATAAGAATTAAACAGATTTCAAGAGAAATAAATGATTCAATGATCTGATCAAATATTATAATAATACTTATTATAGTATGGTTCGAGAGGAAGTAGTAGGATCCACTCGAACACTACGGTGGAAATGTGTTGAATCAAGAGTAGACAGTAAGCGTCTTTATTATGGTCGTTTCATTCTGTCCCCGCTTATGAAAGGTCAAGCCGATACCATAGGTATTGCCATGCGAAGGGCTTTACTTGGAGAAATAGAAGGAACATGTATCACACGTGCAAAATCTGAGAAAGTAGCACATGAATATTCTACGATAGTAGGTATTGAAGAATCAGTACATGAAATTTTACTAAATTTGAAAGAAATTATATTGAGAAGTAATCTGTATGGAGTTATAGACGCATCCATCTGCGTCAGGGGGCCTAGATACGTAACCGCTCAAGATATCATCTCACCACCTTACGTGGAAATAGTTGACACGACACAACATATAGCTAACCTGACGGAACCAATTGATTTGTGTATTGAATTAAAAATCAAGAGAGATCGCGGATATCGTATGAAATCCGCAAATAACTCTCAAGATGGAAGTTATCCTATAGATGCT